CCAAGAAATTGGCGAACCTACGAGAGATTCGAATTATTTTATCTCCCCTATATTTTTTTCTTTAGTTATTCACTAGAGCAATTATGATCTGGAAGTCGCTCCGGGGCAAGTGTTCGGATCTATTATGACATAGCCGCGAGGCGCTCAACGGACCTTCTTAGGTTTTGAATTGACGCAAAAACAATTTTTGTGCAATCGGGTGTATTCATATCTCAATTTTAAGTTAAGTTCCTAAATCGAATGACTTAAAATTTCATGTCTTACATATTATATTAATCTCTTCCCAATCGCGCGAGTAGTTATTACTAAGAGACATACTGGTATCTATATTGAGTCATTCGAGGATCTCTTTTATTAGTTTTCGTTTTATTTTAATAGCAGAAAAAATTTCTCTACTGTTGTCCCTACGAAATACCGGAAGAACGAGCTTAGAGGGGATATAATGAAATTATTTGATTGATTCTTCCCAGAGGAGTGCTCCATGTTATTTAATGGAATAAGGTCAACAAACAAATTATAACAAATAGAAAAAAAATTCTAAATCATAATAATATAATATTCTATAGTGTCTATAGTATTTAGTGCTCTTATTCGAAACGCCTCGTGATCTTCAACCAATTATGCGCTTCAATATAATTACCAGGAGTAAGTGCTATAGCTTGTTTCCAATACTCAGCGGCTTGATCGAACCAAGCCTCCGCAATTTCAGAATCTCCCTGTTGAATGGCCTGTTCTCCCCGGTCGGAATAGGCGGGTAAATTCCTTCCCTTAGAACCGTACTTGAGAGTTTCCTACCTCATACGGCTCAGCAGTCCCTTTTTTCTTTCGGCGCCCTGTTTTAGTTTTTATATACCATACCGCGGATATCTTATATCTAATTGAATGAGATTTCTCATAGATCCATCCCGTTTTCGTTTCGGGTTAACAAAAAAAAGAAAAAGTAGGTTAATTACATGAGTTTCAAACTTGAATTTTGATTAATATTAATAATCAAGTTTCGTTTTATCTTTTCTCCCACCTTCAGAAGAGTAAAGCATAGGTATTTCCCCTATCGTTAGAATTTTCTGCAAAGGTAACTATCTCGGTTTCATATCGAAATTTATATAGAATCTTTGAAAAAGCCTTTCGAAAGAAAAGACTTACTATCTTTGGGATCTGATGCTACACCGCTGCTCAATACCTTAGTGGATCGACTCTATTACATAAGTGGATTCCTAACCTTATTTCATATTAACATAAGTAAGCAGTTTTTATTGTATCGGCCCAAAACCTCGTTAATTGATCTTTACGGTGCTTCCTCTATCAATTAGATCCTTTATCCATAGAATAAAGTATCTAGGCATATCTTTTTCTTCATATTTTGACTTCTATGAAGTTTTTTTCTTTGCTACAGCTGATAAAAATCGTTGTTTTGGACGATTCATATGTAGAAAGCCTATTTGTTTCTAGTATTTAATAGCGGATTTTATCTTTCTTTTCTTTCTATAGTAGAGAGAGTCGCACGTAATGACAGATCACGGCCATATTATTAAAAGCTTGCGGTAAGAACGGATTTCGTTCGAGTGCCCGAAAATAATATTCCAAAGCTTTTGTATGTTCTCCGTTACTTGTGTGGATAAGGCCTATATTATAGAGTATATAACTTCGATCATAAGGATCGATTTCTAGCCGCATAGCTTCATAATAATTCTGTAAAGCTTCCGCATAATTTCCTTCGGATTGAGCCGACATCCGTTACGGTCGTCATTCGATTTCAAAAATCTCCGTTCCAGAACCATACGTGAGATTTTCATCTCATACGGCTCCTCCCTTGATTGTGCATAATGAGAATAATACATAGAATAAAAAAAAAAAAAGATTGAAAGATTCTCATTCTGAACCGAGCGGGGCTAGTGTTTTTGCAAGAAATCTCTAGCCAACCTTCCTGCAAAAGATCTTTTCTTACCAGCAAACGGTTGGTACTAGATAGAAAAGAAGCGGTAACTCCAACAATTTCTTTGTCCCTAACGCCTTTTAATTTCCAGGAATTAGTCACTTCAACAGTCTTCGATGGTTATACGGGTATCCAAAGTACAAACGAGATGGATTTTTGCTGTCCCAACCATTCTTGTTCGTCCCAATCTAGATAAGGAAAGGGAGTAATTTATAACAAAGTTTTCGTGTTGTTGATTCCGAAGTGTAGTGCTTCTTCCCCTATGCCCCCTATTGGTATTAGTGGAGTCGGATTGACCTGTAATACAGAACCTATAGGTGTAACCTTTCGCTCAATACTAGAATCGACTCGACAATTGAAGCATCCGAGGCTGCATTAATCGGGGATACACGACAGAAGGGATTGTTCTATTTCCAAACTTCACCTTCAATAAGCGTAGATTTATTTCACCTCTTTCTTTCTATCCCGGATCATACTCCTAAGACTAAGGGCGAAAAAAAAAAAAGAATCAAATCGCACCATCTCTGTAATAGGTAAATGCCTCTTTTTCTCCTGAAGTTGTCGGAA